GTATAAAACTACGTCGGATCTTTCCTGAAACATAACCTAGAATCAGATCCTCATTATCTAAACGAACCCGGAACATGCCATTGGGAAGGGATTCAGTAATTAAACCTTCATGAATCCATTTTTGTTCTTTCATTCCAGGTAAAACCTCCTTGAAGTATCAACTAATGGAGGAGGAACGATATTAAACAACCCGCCCTTTCTCTTTTTTTTTTCACAAATAGGAAGTTTCGGATCCAATTCGGATAATAGAAGGATTACCATATATAACACAAAATTTCTCCTCCGATTCCTTCTTGTCGAGCTTCTCGATCTGTCATTATGCCTCGAGAAGTAGAAAGAATTACAATCCCCATTCCACCTAAAATTCTAGGAATTCGTTGATAGTTAGAATAGATTCGTAGACCAGGTCGACTGATCCGTTTTAAATTTAAAAGATTTCTATAGGGCCTTCTCCTATTCCTTCTATGTCGCAGGGTTAAAACCAAAAAAAAATTGTTGCTTTCCCGATGTTTCCTCACGTTTTCGATAAAACCTTCTCGTAAAAGTATTTTGACAATATTTTCGGTAATATTAGTAGATGCTATTCGAACCACTCTTTTTCTATCCATGTCAGCATTTCGTATAGAGGTTATTATGTCAGCAATAGTGTCTCTACCCATGATGAACTAAAATTATTGGTGTCTCCGAATTTTGATATAATAAACATGTTTTTCTTTTTTACTTCTTTTATTTTTCTATGAATATGAATTATTCAAGGTATATGCGTGAGACAACAATCTACTAATTAATCTTAATCTATTTTTTCAAATACCCTACTAGAACCATATCACGCTCTTATCTTATAATACCTCGGGAGCTAATGAAACTATTTTATTAAATTTTAACTGTTTCAATTCCCGGGCGATCGCACCAAAAACTCGAGTTCCTTTTGGATTTCCTTCTTGATCAATGACAACTGCAGCATTGTCATCATATCGTATTATCATACCGTTGTCACGTTTGAGTTCTTTACAGGTACGGACAATTACAGCTCTGACCACTTCTGATCTTTCTAGGGGCATATTTGGTACTGCTTCTTTGATCACAGCAACAATAATGTCACCAATATGAGCATATCGGCGATTGCTAGCTCCTATAATTCGAATACACATCAATTCTCGAGCCCCGCTGTTATCCGCTACATTCAAATGGGTCTGAGGTTGAATCATATCATTTTTTTTTTAATCTGTTCGTTGAATGCAAAGGGCGAAGAAAAAAAAGAAATATTGTTTGTCCAAAAAAAGAAACCTGCGATTGTTTTTTTTTTTTTTTTTTCATTCCCAAGACCTATTTCTTTTGGTTTTACATTCTTATCCCGAAATAATGAATTGGGTTCGTATAGGCATTTTGGACGCTGCTATTGAAATAGCTTTTCTGGCTATATTTTCTGTTACTCCACCTATTTCATAAAGTATTCGACCTGGTTTAACAACAGCTACCCAATATTCAGGGGATCCTTTCCCCGAACCCATACGTGTTTCTGTGGGTCTTATTGTAACTGGTTTGTCTGGAAATATACGTACCCATATTTTTCCGCCACGCCGCGCATTTCGTGTCATTGCTCGTCGTCCGGCTTCTATTTGTCTAGATGTGATCCAAGCGGGTTCAAGTGCTTGAAGAGCATATTTACCAAAACAAATCTGATTACCTCGATAAGATATTCCCTTCATTCTTCCTCTATGTTGTTTACGGAATCTGGTTCTTTTGGGGTTATAGTTGATGGTTGTTTCTCAATTCCATCTCTACTACAGAACTGGACGTGAGAGTTTCTTCTCATCCAGCTCCTCGCGAATAAAAGAATTAAAATAAAAAATATTTAAATTGAGTTAAGATATCCATGTATTTAATGAATAATACACCGAATCGTGGGATTCTTTGAGATTTCATCTAATCTATTAGTAATTTGGATATATAACTAAATATATTAAAGATCTATTTCTATATTATAGATAATATTTTTTTATAAGGTTATAACGTATAACGAATCGTTATTTGATTTTGTCCTTTATCGTATCGAATTGCCCAAAATTTAGCAATCCAAGAAAATCAAGTTTTCGCGGGCGAATATTTACTCTTTCAATATCTATTTCAGTTGTAGGGTTAGCTTATCATGACTTCTCAGAATAGATGAATTGGTTCCCGGTTCGTTCCGCCATCCCGACCAATGAATTATTAGGATTCGTTTTCAATAGAATCTTCTAGATTCATAGGTTCCATCGTTCCCATCGCTCCTTGCTTAATGGTTAGGCCCGAATTCTACAATGGAGCTCTTAATTCAATTTGTTCTTGAGTCAATTTTCTCAGTCTTTATTGGCTCGAGGCTCTTGATTTTTTTTATATGAACAAATTCATTTAATTATCGAGAAATCAGTATTGATGCTTTATTACACTGCCTTTTATGAGATAATTCATAGACCTTACATATTGGAATCATATATCATTCATATTTTTTTCTCTCTTT